AGACCCGATTATAAATGATATAGATAAAAACACTCTTAGTGGGAGTGATAGTGACAATTCTAGTTACAGTAATGTTGATCATTTAGTCGGCGTTAGAGACATTCATAATTTCGTACCTGATGATACTTTTTTAGTTAGGGATAATAATAGGGACAGTTATTTCATATGTTTTGATATTGAAAATCAAATTTTTGAGATTGACAATGCTCATTCTTTTCTAAGTGAACTAGAAAGCTCTTTTTCTAATTCTCGGAATTTTTGTTATCTAAATAGTGTATCTAATAGTGATGATCCCCACTATGATCCTTACATATATGATACTAAATATAGTTGGAATAAACACATTACTAGCTGTATTGACAGCTATTTTCGTTCTCAAATTTGTATTGATAGTTACATTTTAAGTGGTATTGTCAATTACAATGACAATTACATTTCTAGTTACATTTTTGATGAAAGCAGAAATAGTAGTGAAACCCAGAGTTCAAGTATAAAAACGAGTCCGGCTGGTAGTGAGTTAACTATAACAGAAACGGAAAATTCTAATGATCTAGATTTTACTCAAAAATATAGGCATTTATGGGTTCAATGCGAAAATTGTTATGGATTAAATTATAAGAAATTTTTGAAATCAAAAATGAATATTTGCGAACACTGTGGACATCATTTGAAAATGAGTAGTTCAGATAGAATAGAACTTTTGATTGATCCGGGTACTTGGGTTCCTATGGATGAAGATATGGTCTCTGTGGATACCATTGAATTTCCGTTGGAAGAGGAATCTTACAAAGAGCGTATTGATTCTTATCAAAGAAAAACAGGATTAACTGAGGCTGTTCAAACAGGCATAGGTCAACTAAACGGTATTCCCATAGCAATTGGGGTTATGGATTTTCAGTTTATGGGGGGTAGTATGGGTTCCGTAGTTGGCGAGAAGATCACTCGTTTGATCGAATATGCTACCAATCAGTTTTTGCCTCTTATTCTAGTGTGTGCTTCCGGAGGAGCACGCATGCAAGAAGGAAGTTTGAGCTTGATGCAAATGGCTAAAATAGCTTCCGCTTTATATGATTATCAATCAAAGAAAAAGTTATTCTATGTATCAATCCTTACATCTCCTACTACTGGTGGGGTGACAGCCAGTTTTGGTATGTTGGGCGATATCATTATTGCCGAACCCAATGCCTACATTGCATTTGCGGGTAAAAGAGTAATTGAACAAACATTGAATACGACAGTACCTGAGGGCTCACAAACGGCTGAATATTTATTCCATAAGGGCCAATTCGACCTAATCGTACCACGTAATCTTTTAAAAGACGTTCTGAGTGAGTTATTTCAGCTCCACGCTTTCTTTTCTCTGAATCAAAATTCAATCAAGCGGATCCTTAATAAAAAAAATATATTAATTAATCAAAATATAAATTATTATTTTTTTTTTATAAAACGAGTAGTTATTTAGTTTATAGAAATCAAAGCCAAAATCCATTCTACGGATTTTGGCTTGGTAGCATTTGATGACATAAGATTTAATTGTAAAAATAATTATGCGGATCATTTTTTTTTTACCGACATTCCCGATTACTAATCAGTAAAAACCTCTATCAAAAAAAAAAAGAATGCATTCCTTCTTCCGCTAAATTAAAATTAGGCAAGGAGAATAAAGCGAATTTCGCGTTCTCTTCTTATGTGTATATAATTAAAATATAGAAAATTTAAAAGTGAAAAGTACAGAATCTTGCATCTTTCGATATTTTTTTAGAATCCCCAGTTTTACTAAGACTCCCTATTCCCGGATCGGATTGTAACAAATTTTTCAGGAAGTTGTAAGAAACTCTTTCTTTATTTTATTCCATTTTATGAAATTCAAATTATAAGACAAAAACAAGATAATAAAAAAGGCGATTATCATATATATATATATTTCATGTAGAAAGATGAAAAATTATATTTATTTAGTTCGACATTCCTTGCACTTATTTTATTATATTTATATATTTTTTATTATATCACATATACTCACTTAGATATGCTTAGTATAATTCTATATGAATTATAAATAATGATTATAAGATACCTTTATAACAATATAAATAACAATATAACAATAACAGGTAAAAATAGTAAATCCAGGTATCCATTTTATGACAAATTTACCCTCTTTTTTTGTGCCTTTCGTGGGCCTAATATTGCCGGCAATTGCGATGGCTTCTTTATCTCTTCATATTCAAAAAAACAAGATTTTTTAGATATCGATATGATGGGGCTAAATCTCATCTATTTTGTTTTTTTTTTTCAAGATTTAGACTTAGACCATAACACAGATATCTATTTCTTAGAATAAAATATGTGATGTGGTTTCCCCCGAACATAAAGAAACTATTATTGTTATTCGTGTGTAAACATGATATATGAGTAAATAAATTATAGCTATTTGCAACGAAATCAAATCGGGATCGGGGCGAATGCCTTAAATGTAAAGTGAATATATCTATATGTATGTGGATATCTATAGGAAATCATGCGAAATGGATATTATTATTTTATATCTAACCAATTCGATGAATTACTCCTAAAATAAAAGTTCACATCAGAATAGTGCTAGTTGATGAGAGTTATTTCGGAAACACACAAAAAGTCAAATTAATTTGGGTTATTCTCTCAATTTCAATAAAATGCAACTAGATCTAGTATGAATTGGCGATCAGAACATATATGGATAGAACTTATAGCGGGGTCTCGAAAAACAAGTAATTTCTGCTGGGCCTTTATCCTTTTTTTAGGTTCATTAGGGTTTTTATTAGTTGGAATTTCCAGTTATCTTGGTAGAAATTTGATATCTTTATTTCCGCCTACGCAAATCATTTTTTTTCCACAGGGGATCGTGATGTCTTTCTACGGAATTGCGGGTCTCTTTATTAGCTCTTATTTGTGGTGCACAATTTCGTGGAATGTAGGTAGTGGTTATGATCGGTTCGATAGAAAAGAAGGAATAGTGTGTATTTTTCGTTGGGGATTTCCTGGAAAAAATCGTCGCATCTTCCTCCAATTCTTTATGAAAGATGTCCAGTCCATCAGAATAGAAGTGAAAGAGGGTATTTATGCTCGTCGTGTCCTTTATATGGAAATCAGAGGCCATGGCGCTATTCCTTTGACTCGTACTGATGATAATTTGACTCCACGAGAACTTGAGCAAAAAGCTGCTGAATTGGCTTATTTCTTGCGTGTACCAATTGAAGTATTTTAAAAAATGAATTGAAACTGAAATGAAAAGAATGAATGCTTTTTTTCTTTTCAATAGAGAGATTATATCTTGTAGATTCTCTTTTTTTTTGTTTTGTCAATCAATTTTTCTTTTTATCCCTTTTTGTACTTCTTAATTACCAAACGATTGGGATGCTTATAACGATAGCTTTTTTGTCTTGTTTTGGTAGTCATTTTTTTTATCAGAATCACAATATTCTTCAGAAAATTCTCTCAATTATTCCCGGACTATGCGTCGTTTTTTTTTTTTCAAAAAATTGGATATTTTGATAGAAAGAGAGTTCTTTCGTTTCAAAATCTGAATAATATTTGTTACTTGAAGGGGCTCTTTCATGCATTTCTTTATTGAAAGGGGTCACTCTCTTCGAATTTTAGCAAGTGATAGATTTGGAAACAATCTCTTTATTCGAAGTGGATTCTTTTTTATTCCATTTCTGTATTATTTATAAATTCAAGTACTAACCGCTGAATCATACACAAAAAAAGCGGGGAATAGATTCGTGGGCTCGATAACTTGTAATAGAACTGATCCTTGATAGGAATATTAGTTAGTATCGTATAGCGTCAACGAATGGGGTGAGTTCATTAAAAATTCAAAGACGGAAAAATGGCAAAAAAGAAAGCATTCATTCCCCTTCTATATCTTGCATCTATAGTATTTTTGCCCTGGTGGATCTCTCTCTCATTTACTAAAAGTCTGGAATCTTGGGTTACTAATTGGTGGGATACTAGGCAATCCGAAATTTTTTTGAATGATATTCAAGAAAAGAGTATTCTAAAAAAATTCATAGAATTAGAGGAACTCTTACTCTTGGACGAAATGATAAAGGAATACCCGGGAACACATCTAGAAAAGCTTCGTATCGGAATCTACAACGAAACGATCCAATTGATCAAGATGCACAATGAAGATTGTATCCATACGATTTTGCACTTCTCGACAAATATGATCTGTTTCGTTATTCTAAGTGGTTATTCTATGCTAGGTAATGAAGAACTTGTTATTCTTAACTATTGGGTTCAAGAATTTCTATATAACTTAAGCGACACAATCAAAGCCTTTTCCATTCTTTTAGTAACTGATTTATGTATAGGATTCCATTCGCCCCACGGTTGGGAACTAATGATTGGATCTGTCTACAAAGATTTTGGATTTGCTCATAATGATCAAATTATATCCGGTCTTGTTTCTACCTTTCCGGTCATTCTAGATACAATTTTAAAATATTTGATTTTCCGTTATTTAAATCGTGTATCTCCCTCACTTGTAGTGATTTATCATTCAATGAATGACTGAAAAATGATTCACTGATCCAATTAGAATGGTTGGTTGTTACTTTGTACATAAGCAAAACATTCAAAACTGTACTTATTCTTTTTACTCATACAAGGGATTCGATTCCTCCTATATTCTATTCCATTACAATAAAATTCTTTTAGTACATAGCAGAATCATAGATAGGGAACTATACTAGACTAAGAACCCACCTAATTTTATTGTATAAATTTTCGATACCAATGATTGGACCATGCAAACTATAAATACCCTTTTTTCTTGGATAAAGGAAGAGATTACTCGATCCATTTCCGTATCGCTCATGATATATATAATAACTGGGGCACCCGTTTCAAATGCCTATCCCATTTTTGCACAGCAGGGTTATGAAAATCCACGCGAAGCGACCGGCCGTATTGTATGTGCCAATTGCCATTTAGCTAATAAACCCGTGGATATT